GGAAAAAATAAGTTTCCAATTCATCCAAATTAGAAGCCTTTTCTACATCCATATGATCTACTAAAGTTGATCGGTATTGACCATATAATAAAAGCAGATCTTGGTCCATGGAGTCCCAAGAAGGTAAGAACTCCAACCTGTCTGATGCTTTTTCGGCCAAATACGATATACAAGTGGGACCTGCGCTATGAGCAAGCTGTGCGAAAAACCGCTTTTTTTTTCCGGTTCCGAAACAACTTGGGCGAAATAGGGTTCTACCGGGAAACCATGGATTTTTGAGTTTTCGCCATTGGTTACTGGTTGAGCCACTGGAATGGAATGAGATAAGAATCTCTGGAGATCTTTCTTCTCCACTTACTCGTAACAGGCTTTTCTTCTGTAGAAGACTTCTTCCGAATGGCATAATTGTCCGCTAAAAAGCGCCTCGATCTTCAAAGAAAACTGACTCCTCCTACTCCTCCTTCTCCTTTAGGATAGGATCGTCGTTGGTCCTTCCTTCACTAATGATCTCACCATTTTCTAGTAGTTCGCGCGAAGGCGCGAGGGTTTCTATCGCTTGCCCTTACTTTTCACTCTCAAAGGTCTCTCTCTTCTTATAAAGCGAAGCAAAGCGCATGGCGCTGAAGTGAAGAGCTCAATAAACACACACGAACACGATGCAGCAAATGAAACCGCTGATCATTTCATAAAACAGATATGCTTGACCTTTCTCGATGTTGGGTAACTCACCAACCGATCCAGCAGTGATCGATGACAGAGTGGTACGAACAAATCAAAGTCATTGGTAGTTCTCCATTGACTTCTCTCTTTACCCCTTTGCATATGTTCCTAAATGGGTTTTGCACCTCCAGATGGGCGGGGGCCGGCCCCCCACTCTCTTATGCAGCATTTTTTTATGGGTGGATCGTGCAATAAACCTCTCTCGACCCTCCCTTTCTCATACGTCTTTATGAAAGCCTCTTGCCTTTCGAGATCCGGTCCATCATCAATTCAGTCAGATCTTCTTGTTTGCCTGCTTTGATTAGATTATCCTTTAACGGAATTTATCGGCATTTCGTGCCTGCAGCCCTGCTGGATTCGACCTTTTATCAGCTGGTTGAGTAGCCGTAGTAAGGTTAGAGGTACAACTAGAAGCCCTATTTCTTTCCTTTCTCAATTCGATTGCAGTCTCCGAAGTCCTTCTTGATCGATGGTCCCCATTAGCATTAGTGCTAATTAGCAGCCGTTGGAATCGAAAGCGAAGGCATGAGGCGATGGGATTGAGTAAGCGCATTCAGCATCAGGATCGGCTGGTGGGTCCGGTCTTTGCAACCGGGGAAGTTGAAGTGATCCTTACTTGTTCATACCAGAATCTCCATTCCAGTAGTGAAGGTTGCCCCGGTCAGTCTTTCTCATAGGGTACCCAACTTGCCTCCATCTCTTGAGGGGAATGAATCCGTTGACAACAAATAGTTCATGGGATAAAATAGAGTTATTTTGGCCCTGGAGGAGTAAGAGGGCGAACTGCCAGTTTTCGGATACGAGATATCCATGCTAGTCACTATGTGCGTATTTGTCCAATCGACACATCTGAAGGCATCAATGTTGGACTTATTGGATCCTTGTCAATTCATGCGAGGATTGGTCATTGGGGGTCTAACGAATTTATTCAATTTCTGAGAGATCCACAGGAGTACGGATGCTTTATTTATCACCAGGTAGAGATTCATACTATAGGGTAGCGGCGGGCTCTACAGGAACAAGAGCAGATCGAGCTGACAAAGAGATGGTGTGGACTGATTATCTGCTTTGCTTCTTTTCTTTAATAAAAAAAACTAGAAAATATATTCTTTGAGATCGGACTTTCCCCGGTTCTAAAAGAGCGAAAAGCCAACTCATCAGAGCCCGTATGGATAGCTACTCCGACCTAAGATCAGTTCTTGCTGATCGTCTCACAGAAGAATGGAGCTTTGGAGCAAGTGGCGTGAGCTATGTTTACCATGAGATAAAGGTCAGCCCGCTAGCGGGGCAAAGCAAGGCTAAAAAGCGCTTATAGACTCTAATGATAGTATAGAATTCGCTCTGTGATATCCCAATGGAAGAGGGTAGTTAAGAAATTCGGATCATAAAAACCTACTTTCTTCAGATCTTTTCCTTCTCTTCGAGATCGAACATCAATTGCAACGATTCGATAGACGACTCATTGAGATAGATGTAGATGAACAACCCTAGAAACGTATAGGAAGTTTTCTCCTCGTACGGCTCGAGAAAAAAGTGGTATGGAATTCGAATAAATTCCATAAATGACAAAAGGTTCTATAAAATCATCAAAGACTGAAGTCTGTTTTCCTAAAAAAGAAAAAGAAATTACTCATAACTCAAGTTAGATAACTCTCAAATAATTCAAAAGAGAATCTTTCGTTTTGTCTCGGTTTATTTGGATTCTTAAGTCTGACCCATAAAACGGTGTTTCCTTGTTCTGGGATCCTTTATCTTTGTTTTAAATCATTGGGTTTAGGCATTACTTCGGTGCTTCTTAATCCTTTCTAAATGGCAGCAACATACCCCTTTTTGTGATTTCCTTCTATCAAAGAATCCTACGGACAATAGATTCCCGCGTGATACACTTTGGATCGAAAGGGTTTGATTAATTCCAACAAATTTGCCTTTTGAATTGGAAACTTGCTCGACCCTTCGATTTCTATATCGAAGATATATTCACGAAGTTGCTCCAATTTTTGGATTTGCATTAACCCTAGATTCTTGTCCTGAGAAATGAATTAATACTTTATACTCGAGCTCCATCGTGGACTATTTAGGTTACCAACGGATGTCGAAGCCAATTTCATTCCTATAGAAATCGAAAATAGTGGATATAAGAAAGAATCCACAATGGATCATGTCCTTCAAGTCGCACCTTGCTTTCTACCACATCGTTTCAAACGAAGTTTTACCATAACATTCCTCTAATTTGGAACCAGTATGGAATAGATTCAATTATGGAATCATGAATAGTCATTGGTTTGTAGACATCGTAATCTATATCCCTTTGTTCTATAATTAGAATATAGAAGAGAGATTCTATATATATAGCTATAGATCGGTAAAGAGGTTTCTGAAGAGTATTTTAATTTCCAAATGAAAAAGGGTGCATTTTCACAAAAATAGAATAGATTTTATGTATTTTGTTTAAGCTGTGTAGTTCAGCAAGATTTCGCTAATCGAATCTTGCCATACATAATAGAATAGAAAGTGAATAAAAGATAATAAAAGATATAACCCTCTTAAGTGTTACATAAATTTACAATTATTTTGGAGTTATTAGGGCCAAACACGAAATACTTTATCAAAGAAAATACATCGGATAGATATAGAATTACATAACATATATAATTTTCTTTTTGTTAATGCAATTCAGGCAGACGCAGAAATTGGAATATCTTCGGTTAATGTATTCGCCCCCCACAGGACTAATGGGACATAAGAGAAATCCAAATGGGAATTATGATCGGGGATGCGGACTGGCTAGGTACAAATCCCAACAAATTGAGTTGCTCCTATTTTAGTCTAACCCCTTAGGATAATTAATCCTATTTACTTTGTTCATTAGTACCAAAATTCCTAAGGTTTGGTTTATAGGATAGGAAGATAGGATCCTTGAAAATAGAAATCTTGATAAAATAGAAATGGGACGGAATGCTTTTCTAAATAACTAACTTCCCGAAACAAGATGGGATTGGGCATAGGATGAAAAGACCCCCTTTTTTGAATTCCAACTCTTGGAACCCATGTTCCCAAGGATCAGAAATAGAGTCAATTACATTTGCGTGTCATTAAAAAATTCATTCATTTATGTTGATAAATCTGATTTATCCATACTACCATACTTCGGTCACACTAGAATCTTTTAAGCTTTATGAATTATATCCAACATCCACGATTCAATAACATAGTAAACCTGCAATTATGCATTTTGTAGTTTTTGAAGATCATGATTATTCGTTTATGTATTTATGTATAGATAGCAATAAGTGGTCTCCATCAGGGAGGTGATGAGCTCATCAGCCTTCCTCCAATCTTCGAGTGGGTAGGTGGTAGGGGTGTCTCTTCATTGTAGTAGCTTTAGAAGTACCGGAACGAAGGTATTAGTTTTCCCCTAAAGGGTGTCAGCTATGAGAGGTGTATTTGAGACTTCACACCCAAGATTCCGTCGAATCGGAAAAGAAAAGGTTTCAAAGAGCGCAGAAGGTCAGTTCGGTGGTAAGATCTGAAGGTCACGGGTAACTTCGGAGGGTGGGGTAGGAAGATGCGCAAACTCGTCTGAAACCGACGGAGATGGGGTGAGGTAGAAGAAGAAGGAAAGCTAAGTTAAGGGTTGCTTTCGAATTGACGGAGCTACTAGGCTTTTTTGAAGAAGCCCGGGATGGTAGGAATCGGATCTTGTTGAATCAGCGACTGGCTTTCCTTGGCTCGGCTGGTCTCAGGGTCTGCAAATGTTTTAAGGAAGAATAGGCTGTTTTCTCTGAAAGAAAAGATGTAAACAAACCGATTTTCGACTGCATTAGCACTTTTTTTTTAGCTCATACCCGAGCCCGAGGATACTAAACCGAATCTGTGGACATTCCATTAGCATTACTTTCACCGCCTCAAGGCACCAATCTGACTGTTTCAGAAAGAACGGAGAGTGAACAAATCCCTATTAGCTCTGAATCGGTAGGCTAAGTAAGTACTTCCATTGGCCTGACCAGGCTTTCCTTTCTTTCCCTGGCTCGTTTGCTTCTTTTTCTCCTCATTCGTGCATCTAGGAGAGCTGCTACTTTTTGACTTTCAACCTACGACCGTTGACTTGACTGGATTGCTTTCCTCGTCTAAGAACCAGAAGCAGGCATTAACGAATCCTACCAGGCATTCCTACTTTCACTCGATTTGTGAACAGAGTCAAAGCGGAAGGGGATTGATACATTGAATGCGCTCTTGTCTATCTTTCAAAGAATGGACTCTTAGATGTCGGCATTTCCGCTCTTAGGTGCGTAGCCACTGTTTGCAAAAAAATGCCCCTGTCCGGAATCCGCCTCTTTAGCCCTCAAAGGTTTAACGTAAGTCGAAAGGCCTCAAATCAACCTTAAGGCAAGCAAGTCACAAATCGGATTCTCTCGACATCGTCTGCTTGTTATACCGTTTTCCCATGTCTTTCCGGACCATTCCGACATCTTCATTTTTAGAGCGATCAAAAAAAACCAAACCGTTTTCACACTTACACAACTGATCAAAGATTTAGCAAACATTGTAAATCCCCCCACCCACAAGTAGAGTATATACCTACTGCTCAGCAGCAGGAGCAGGCTATTCTTTCGGCTAAAAATTCCGATGAATCTATTAAATCCAAAAAATTGCCCCCTATCCTCTCCTCTAATTGGAGCATCCACGACTTAACCACACACGTGATAGAGGAAGACAATCTCAAGAACTTATCTTTCTTAATCGATACAGTGCAAGATCTTGCTACTTATGGCGCCACAAGTTTCATTAGCGCCATCCGTCTTGTCTTTTAGAGCAAGGGGGTTGGGGTTAGGGGCTTGGGGAAGGGGAGGTCCTATAGCGAAGGCATATTTCTCAAACTAGCAATTCCAATAGTTATGGAAGCTAAAGGATGTTATAGGTTGGAGTTCCTGTAGCTAATAGAGTTCCTTTGTCAAGGTACGTGGCTCAGTCTCTCTCAAAGGTTACGGGTGTGCCCCTTGCCATTACATCTAGCTCTTCGAGCTTAGGTCTTTATCTGAATGTCCGAGAGCTTGTATCGAGATCCCAGGGTTTGGTAAGCGAATGTACGCTCGTACGATGCCAAATCCTTTTCTTCCTCCCTGCTCGCTACGCTACTCTTGACGCGCAACTCTCTCTGTGTAGTCGTAGTCGTCGCAGTCGGCATTCTTTAAAGGGGTAGTTCCCCGCGCCGGCCTGTCTATTCCATGATCCTAAGCAACATTGTTTATTCTATTCTCTAGCCTCATCGATACTCTTTAGAGCTGCTTCTGCTTGCTTGTGTTTGGTTTTGAGCTCCTCAACCTTCGAATCCACTTTGCCGAAAACCTCAAAGTTCCGTCGTTTTATAGCATTTTTACTTTCCCGGAGTTTGCATTGGAGAACAAAGATCGGGGTTCTTGTTTGTCATGCATGACGGACAGCATCTTCAAAGCTTGCGGGGCCGAAAGCCCCTACCGATCGAGTTTTGGCATTGCTTTGGCGATAAGGAAGTAGGAAAGCGATCGCGCAATAGACGAATCAACAGCTATGGCTGGGGAAAATGGAGTTCCTTTTAACTACACCTTTAAAAGAAGAATACAACCGGGGGAATCTGTTGGTAACCGAAGGGGATACAAACAATCATACACGGGCCACTCAAGAGTTCATATTCAATCTGGACTTCTACTTTAGGCAACTCCATGGTGCAGAGATTCTCTACCGAATCGCGATTCTTAATCCTGACTCGTCTCATTTTTTTCTATCTTCCGTTAGTTGAGAATAGAGCATCCTTCTACTTGCTTCCAAACCCCTTAGATTTAGATAGCTTTCAGTAAGTCAAGGTATCCGCGCGGGCCTAACGACTAGTTATGCCCTCGCTAAAGGTCTATTTCATATTTGCATATGTGATGCCCGAAATCGCCGATGGGTACCTATTCTGAATGAGTAGACTACGATCTCGGAACCTCTGGCCCACATCTGTGATAGAATATCCAATGGTGTGGGACGAATGTCCCGGGGGAAATGCCATATCCATCCTTGTCCAGTAGGCCACTCTAAGTGAGTGGGAGTTTATTGTAGTCCAAAGGTTGCCTTAGATTCAAGTCCAGGAACTTAAAAAGATGGGTAGAAAGGTCTCAATCCTTGATGTAGAGAGGGACCTTCAATAATATCTTATTCAGGCTATCCTGTCTGTGGCTAGAAGAGAAAAGCTCTAACTCTTAGTGACCTGTAAGCCTTAGAAGAAGAAATCCTAATGTTTTCCCTTTCTACAGCAACCAAATTGTTGCTAAAGCGAAGCAGCTACTAGAAAGAAAGTAGTAGTCGCTCGCTATGTGTGATTCGATGTTAAGGCCACTAAAGCAAGCTATTGAATTGTTCCTAACCAAGAAGAAATATGGTGGAGGATCCCCCCAAAATGGAAGAGATTCAAAAGACTCCGTACAGGCACCTCCTTCTAACAGGGACGAGATTCTAAAACAGGCCTCCTTTTCTGCCCAGCGAGAGAGCAGGCCACATGACTCGCGGTCCGGTCCGAGCCGATTCTGCTCAACTGGGATGGTTTCGTCAGAAAGCTGCCTGGAATCATCCAGGAAGAGTTGCATGATCAGGCTCAACAGGTAACACATTCAAAATAGATACGGCTCTCGAACCCAAGTAATTAACTTGGCAGTGGGTAAAACGATGCTGGCTACTGAGAAAATTAGCAAAGTGGGTCCAGGTTAGAGATTTGGCTTAGGAACTTAGGCCCCAGACTCCAGGAATCCAAACTAGGGCACCACC